GTTGTACCTTTCCCGTTAGTCCATAAGGATCGGAAACCCATATTCCAGGACCATACAAGCCCGTTACATGAAATGCGCCAAAACTAAAGCAAGCCACTCCTGAGAGAAATAAATGAATTCCAAAGATCTTGGGCAAATCCAAAGAGGGTTTTCCTGTACGTTCATCACAAAATATTTCTAGATCCCAATATACCCAATGCCAGATAGCTGCCAAGAAGCACAAACCCGAAAATACAATATGTGCTCCGGCCACGCCTTCATAACTCCAAATACCCGGATTCGTTATAGTCCCCCCTGTGATACTCCAACCACCCCATGAATTGGTTATTCCTAAACGAGTCATGAAAGGTATAACAAACATACCTTGTCTCCACATTGGATCAAGAACGGGATCGGAGGGATCAAAAACTGCTAATTCATAGAGAGCCATCGAACCGGCCCAACCAGAAACCAGAGCTGTATGCATTATATGGACAGAAAGTAGCCGACCGGGATCATTCAATACGACGGTATGAACACGATACCAAGGCAAACCCATGGAAATACCTCTTTATCAAAGAAAAATAGACACTATGTAACTTTATTGCATTGGAAAAGACCATACTATGGACCTCGCCCTCTCAGTCGATTATCTCGGAACAGGGGTTCATTTTGTTCTATTCTGTTCGTATCCTGTTAGTAACAATGAAACAATTCTGTTCGTAGGAACAAAGAGAAGCAGATTTATTTTATACCCGATAAGTACCAATATGCAATGGGGGGGTTAATACCACTGTCTATGCGCGAATACGTCCAAACTTGTTCATCATTAGAAGGGCCTATTCGTAATAATTTGACTTTATTCGGATTCATTTTGCCTTCGTTTATCTTTCGGAATTTTTCGAATCGACGGATAAAATACCAAAAGGGCCAATATTATGAAGACAAGAAACCCATTGTTACGTTTCCACATCAAAGTGAAATAGAGTACTTAATTCTTTTTTTGCATTTAATGCCTATTGGTGTTCCAAGAGTACCTTTTCGAATTCCTGGAGAGGAATATTCGACTTGGGTTGACATATAGTGCGGCTTGTCAGATATCTTGGGTCATATGGGAGTTCCCCGTTCTCTCCCCCGATCGAGATATCCTCTGTTTCACCCCAAAACGATTGATTGTATCATCGAAAATTTGGAGCGTGAAGTACAATTAGATCTATTTTTGGGGAGTATTCAAATTAATATTATCAATACGAATTTCAAAAATTTATGGTTGGCTTGGTTGGACCAATAAAATGAAGTATCCAAGCTCCGTTTAGAAAAATCCAATTGGAAATATACCTATTATTACTATTTATATCATAAAGGATTCCTATTTATAAATAGGAGTCATTTCCAATTTATTAATCAATCGAATAATAATACGTTAAATATTTGACGGACAACAATGAATGAAAGGAATTGAAAAAAGAAAGGCGTAGCAAAACAAAAAGAAGTGGTATTTAGGGGCATTTGCCTTATATATGCAAATCGAAATCGGGCAAATATTTACCCGGAGTAGAGCATAAACCTAAAAGAAAGAATTGAAGAGGCCCATTCAGGAACAAGAAAATGACATCGTGATTTGGATTGGATATCGGTGAAACGACACATCAATGAAAAGTTAGTTCAATAAGTTTAGCGAACTCTTTTTATATTATAGAAAAGGGGCTAAAACTCATCTTTCTTGAAAGATGGAAGAAAAAGCGCCTTCGTTAAAAATTAGAAAGAACCCGCTATGAAAAAAGAAAGGGGACTGGAATCTACACATTGATTTTTTTCATATTTTTTTTTTGAACCGTATGCAGCAAAAGGTGCATGTACGGCTCCTAAGCGATACAACTTGATCCTAATCAACCGACTTTATCGAGAAAGATTACTTTTTTTAGGTCAGGGGGTTGATAATGAGATCTCGAATCAACTTATTAGTCTGATGGTATATCTCAGTATAGAGAATGATACCAAAGATTTTTATTTATTTATAAACTCTCCTGGCGGATGGGTAATACCCGGAGTAGCTATTTATGATACTATGCAATTTGTGCGACCAGATGTACAGACAATATGTATGGGATTAGCCGCCTCAATGGGATCTTTTCTCCTGGTCGGAGGAGCGATTACCAAACGTCTAGCATTCCCTCACGCTTGGCGCCAATGAGTTTTTTATTTTAGTTGAGAAAAAAAAAGAAAACTATGCCTTCGCCATATGAAATAGGAATATTAAGTAATAATAGCATGGCACTTCGAATTCGATATGAGAAATTTTTTTTAAACATCAGATTATGTATCGAGAGAGTAGTATGAGATAAAGTAAAGGATATTTCCGTTTTTATCTATCGGAAGTCCATTTCAACGTCACAAACTCTTTTTTGTTTTCACGACGGAAGGCTCTTAACAATCTTTATGTTATGAAAGAGCACGAAAAAAAAAAACAAGAAAATTTTCTTTTTACTTATTTTATTTGATTGGATCAAAAAGAAACTTTGGGATTGCTGAATCACAGACGAAATAAATATATAAAGCAACAGAGCCATCATAGTATTTTTTTTAACTCGGAAAAATAAAAGAAAGAAAGTAAGGGTGGTAATTGGAAAATTTACCGATTGGGATCTGATAGATCTTATTTTTATCTTTATTCAATGGAAGGAAAAATAAAGGTAAATTCCATAGTAGAGCCGTATGCAATGTGCAAAAGATGCCTGTACGGTTGTTCAATTCTATCTTTTTTCTTCTTATTCTTTCATCTATTTTTTTGACTCATCATGAGAAACAGAGGAACTGTTTATTATGTCATATCATCAGGGTAATGATCCATCAACCTGCCAGTTCTTATTTTGAAGCACAAACAGTAGAATTTATCCTGGAAGCGGAAGAACTACTGAAACTGCGCGAAACCCTGACACAGGTTTATGTACAAAGAACGGGCAAACCCTTATGGGTTGTATCCGAAGACATGGAAAGGGATGTGTTTATGTCAGCAGCAGAAGCCCAAGCTCATGGAATTGTTGATCTTGTAGCGGCTGAATGAAAATAGCAGGAATTTCATACAAATCCCATGATTTGAGATTTTATCCTTTTACTGGGTTTAAAATTCTATTAACTAGAAGTAATTCATAATCATACGGTTAGGATCGATCTAAACCAGCTCATTATCGATACGATTCAGCATGCCAACTATTAAACAACTTATTAGAAACACAAGACAGCCAATTCGAAATGTCACGAAATCCCCCGCTCTTCGGGGATGTCCTCAGCGCCGAGGAACATGTACTAAGGTGTATGTGCGACTCGTTCAGATCATCCATTACATAGTCTGGGGCAAAAGAAAAGGATTTTACAGTCTCGACGATCGATACCGGTGAATAGGATAGAATAGAAGAACTCCATTCACTATCTAAAAATAAAAAATTCTCTCATATCCTTATTGTTTGTGTATGAAATTTATGGTTTTCCGCTGGTGCAAATCCAATCACCTCAATTTAAGCTAAGAAGCAGTTCCCCATTGGTAGCAAATGGTTATTCCATTAAGCGGAGGAAATCCTATTTAAAAGTAAAAAAAAAAAGATGATGCTCTCACGCGTGCAAGAACGGACGGACTAACAGGGTCAACTACCTAGCTAACCTCCACAATTAAATACCGTGACTGTATAAGTAGATCTCATTGTGAAAGATCTATTACTGGATAATTCATAGGTAGAGCCAAAGAATGCGAACTGTACAAGTTACCAATAACCTTGATTAAATGAAAGGGAAGAGGCTCCGGTGTATAGAGAGGACCTCACCGTTTAATTTAAGAAGTAGCCATAGAAACGATGGAACCCGCCATTTATTTATCCATTTCTATATCTATTTTTGACACCGAATATCAATACAATTTCTTATTCGGGGGTGAAATGCCTAGAAAAAAGAAAATATCGTGGTTGGGGAGGGAAGGTTATAGTAGCAAAAGCTGTTGGAATTTTTATTTTATACATTGGAAAAATACGTTTTGTTATTAATAGAGAAGGGGAAAAGAATAACTGAAAGAAAAGAAATGAATTAGTTATTCATCAAAGTTTCATTTAGTCAATGACCAGAATTAAACGAGGATATATAGCTCGGAGACGTAGAACAAAAATTCGTTTATTTGCATCAAGCTTTCGAGGGGCTCATTCAAGGCTTACTCGAACTATTACTCAACAGAAAATAAGAGCTTTGGTTTCGGCCCATCGGGATAGAGATAGACAAAAAAGAGACTTTCGACGTTTGTGGATCGCTCGGATAAACGCAGTAATTCGCGGGAGTGGGGTATCCTATAGTTATAGTAAATTCATAAATGATCTGCACAAGAGACAATTGCTTCTTAATCGTAAAATGCTGGCGCAAATAGCTATATCAAATAGGAACTGTCTTTATATGATTTTCAATGAGATCATAAAATAAGGAGAGTGGAAAAAATACGCCGGAATGATTTAAACGGAGTTCCCCGGAGAAAGAACTCCGGGAAAGTAGATTAGTATGATAAAATAGGATTCAAATGTGAAAAGTATTCAAAATGAATGAACACGTTCAATAAAAAAAAGCTTTGGTTTTCTATTTTTTTCTGGTTCCAAGACCTATAGTTCTAGTGGTCGACGTAGCTCTTTCAAATTGTTTCTCATTATTAAGAAAGGGTAACGGAGATAAAATACGAGCTTGTTTTATAGCAATAGTAATTAATCGTTGTTGTTTCAAGGTCAATCTATTCACCCGTCTAGATAATATTTTTCCTTGTTCACTAATAAATCGACTAATTAAACTCATGTTTCTATAATCAATTCGATCTCCCGATCGGATCGGGAGCAACCGCCTATGAAAAGATCGCTTGGATTTAAGAAAAGGTCGTTTGGGTTTATCCATAGTTTGTTTATTCCTTATCCCGAAAATCCTATTTCGGGCAGATTAAAATGAATTAAAATTATAAGAAATAGGATTTGTTTCTTTTTGTTCTATTATATATAGAACATTATATATTAGATAAAAATAATGATGTCATTTTTCCGGTTATTTTATTTGATAGGGTGATACACAAGTGCTTGTTTAATCTATTTCTTTACCTCCCCATGAATCGTATGTTTGAAACAATAGGGACAGAATTTTCTCAATTCCAATCGACTAGGCGTATTGTGTCGATTCTTTTGAGTAATATATCTGGAAACACCTGTTGATTCCTTATTAACATCTTTTCGGATACAACTGGTACATTCCAAAATAACTGTTACTCGGGCACCTTTACCACCTTTGGCCATGAACCTCCCTTGAATTCTTGATTCACTCAACTCTTCTATTTTCAATCCGAAACAAATAAAGGAAAAAAATAGAAGTTACTAACTCGAAATCCAATTATAAAAGATTTTCAATAGAGAATAGTAAATTAAATAAAATAATTAAGTAATACAAAGATTTTTAACTCTATTTATTTTTATTCGTATCACAATAGTGAATTGAAGTATCTTATAGGATACTGTGTTGTTCCGTCTAGATCCACATTTACATTTTCCCTTTTCTTCTATTATATTCTTAATTTAATTCGAGTCTGAATCCGAATTTCGCTAAAGTGGAATCCACTTTTATTCTTTCTCTTTCCTCCCTTATTTCCCTTTTAGTTTGAAAATAAGGGAGGAAAGAGGGGGAAAGGAATTGTATCTCTAACCTTCTTCACTACTTTCCCTGTCAATAACTAAAATGAAAAAAAAGGGAATATCAACGCATCCGGGAAAAAGCGATTGATCTCGATCAATAGACCCGCTAAAGATCCAAACCATAGAGTACTTAGTACCGGTGCTGTGGAAAGATAAGTTTTTAGATCTCGCATTGAAAATCCTCCTTCTTTATTTTTATTGAAATACATAGGGGTAATACATATATGATCAGATATATATGTAATTAAGGACTGCTTGTATTTATACGCGGAATTCCTAATTCAAATTGAAATGGACAATGATCTGGTAGATAGATTTTCTTTCTCTTAAAACCGAAAAATCTGCCCCTTTCTTCCTGAACATTCCCGAAAACTATTCATTTTTTTTTACAGTGAGTTTCATATGTATATAATTTATGTTATTATTATATGAAATGAGACCAAAAAGAAGAAATAGAAAGAGAAATTGTATATATCAATGGAAGAAATAACGATCTGGAAAAGAAGACAGGGATTCTCTACAATGACACTGTAGACCAATTGAAAGGGATGTAGCGCAGCTTGGTAGCGCGTTTGTTTTGGGTACAAAATGTCACAGGTTCAAATCCTGTCATCCCTATCTATTTATATTACTTTTTCTATGAGCAGCAAGGAGGGATCAATTGAGATCGATTAAAATTGGACATAATAATTTTGATTTTATGATGCTATATAATAGATAATAGTATATTGCATGCAAGGTGTATTGGGGTTACAAAAGGAACCCTTTTCATTAGAGTCTTATGTAATAATGGAATAAAAAAGCGCTCTTAGTTCAGTTCGGTAGAACGTGGGTCTCCAAAATCCAATGTCGTAGGTTCAAATCCTACAGAGCGTGATTCCATTCTTGTTATACTGAAATAACTTCGCTAACTTGAGCAACAATCTGAATTTGACCTCCTGCGAATTAAAGGAGGAGGTCAATCAAAATCAAAAAAAGAGATGTTAATTAATCAAAGGTCCAACTGATCACCACGTCTGTATTGTAAATATGCAGTTACGAATAATCCAACCAAAGTAATAGGAATTAGACCCAACACGATTCCAAATAAAAAAACTTCAATCATTTCAATTTGTTTGAAAGGGAAAAACGAAAGGTAATATCTATCCCTAAATAGTAATCCAAATTGCTCGTGAATCTCAATGACCAATAATTGACACGGGGTAAGGGACTATAGAATACATGGAATACTGCATAAAGATTTCTTTTTATGAATTGTTCATTTAATTAATTTCAAATAAGTCGTATCTTGCTCAGACCAATAAATAAAGCTGAGGTTATAGTTAACGCCGCTAGTAAAAAACCGAAATAACTAGTTATAGTAGACATAAAGGGGCTAAATGAAATATGTTTTTTTTATACATATGTTTAGAAAACACTTACCTAAGTTTTCATTTTTGACAGATATGAGAGTACCAAAAAGGGCCAATTAAAAGTTTTGGATTCATCAATCATTATCATGATAGACGGCACTAATAAAGATAGACTAACAGAAGTAGAAAAAGAAATCGATTTCTCATCTGTGACATTTACTTATCCTGTGCATTCGAATCAACAGATGCATTGAATAATTCTTGAGCGAACTAATAAAATAATAAGAACTGTGTAACTTTATTCAAAAATGAAATTCCCTTTGAATTACTCTGGAATAAAATTTGAAAATCATTTCTATTTTGATCTTTTCTTTTTGAATTGTCTCGAACCCATCCACTTTTTATTTTCGAACGAATAGTGACCTTATAACACCCTTTACTTTCATTTTAACTCATTAGATTTCAGTATCAGT